GGGGATCCACCGAAGAAGACCCTTCCCTTTCTTCGGAAGAAAAGGAGGATCCGAAAAAAATAGATGAAACAGAAGAGATCCGGGTGAATGGAAAAGAACAAAAAAAGACCTATCTCCGATTTGAAAAACCTTTTATTACCTTTCTTTTCGATTATAAAAGATGGAATCGTCCATAATTTATAAAATTAAAAAATGAATAAAAAAAATTAAAAAATGAATAAAAATATTGATACGCAGGATAAATAAAAAAATAGATAAGACGAAATTCGCCCACCTCCCATATATTTGATGCCTTCCCCCATAAAGAAACTTGCAACCCCAACCCCATTTGTAATTCCATCAATTATATGTATATTTATAAAATGAACTATTTCGGCTAATCTTCGTATACCTGTAATTAAGACCTTAGTATAAAAAATATCTATATAGCCACGATTATATGACCAATTATATATCACATTTTTTATTTTGTCCGAGATAATTCTCTTAGGGCCCTTTTTTACAAATGAGTTGATTAAGTCCAAATTTTGGAAAGATGAATAAACAGACCCATATAAAATGGATGCTATGAATAGTCCGAAAATGGCTATACTTACTGAAAAAATAGCATTTATGAAAAACCCATACCAATACACAGAATAATTAGAATTTGGATGAAAAGGACTTACTGATGGAATTAACCATCTCGATAATATATCAAAATCTACTATTCCTTCATCAAAACGAATTCCTATTAATCCAATGAACAAAGTAAATAGTACCAATATGACTAGAGAAAATAGCATAGTATTGTCCGATTCATGAGGATACATAGAAGGATCTTTTTTTCCAAAATGAGTACTAAAATATCGCGTTGTCTTTCTTACATTATTATCAATTTGATATGTATCCTTTGAAAAGGGGGAGACTTTATTATTCATTGCGGATAAAAGTAAATTTCTATTGACTGTTTTAGGTGGTTCTTTTCCCCATATGGATATTGAATAGAATGAGCTGTTTTTAGTGCTACTATAATTTTGAAAATTAACACGCAAATATCCATCAAAAGTAAGTAAATACACCCGAAACATATAAAACGCGGTTAATCCCACTGTGAAAGAAGCTATTATTGCTAAAATGGGTGAATACAACCAACTATCATTAAGAATTTCATCTTTGGACCAAAAACAAGCAAGAGGTGGAATACCGCAAAGAGAAAGCGTACCTAATAAAAAAGTAATTCTTGTAATTGGAACATACCTTGTTAAACCGCCCATAAGAACCATATTCTGACTTTTCTCTGGCGAATATCCAACAATGGGCTCCATTGAATGAATAACAGATCCGGATCCAAAAAATAATAAAGCTTTAGAATAGGCATGAGTGATCAAATGAAATAAAGCAGCTCTATAAGAACCTATACCTAGAGCTAACATAATATAACCCAATTGAGACATTGTAGAGTAGGCTAAACTTTTTTTGATGTCTCCTTGAGCAAGAGCTAAAGTAGCTCCTAATAGTACTGTTATTACACCTATTAAAGAAATTAGATTCATTATATAAGGTATGACTATGAAAAGAGGAAGAAGTCGAGCTACAAGAAAAATTCCCGCTGCGACCATCGTCGCAGCGTGTATAAGAGCCGAAATGGGGGTGGGTCCCTCCATGGCATCAGGTAACCATACGTGAAGGGGAAATTGTGCAGATTTAGCGATTGCGCCGACGAATAATAAACAGGCACACAAAGTAGCAAATAAAGAATTGAACTCATTATTATGAACTAAGTTATTAACTATTTCGAACAAATCCCGAAATTCGAAACTGCCTGTTATCCAGTAGAAACCTAAAATTCCTAATAATAAACCAAAATCCCCTACACGATTAGTTACAAAAGCTTTTTGGCAAGCACTTGCTGCAATCGGACGTGTAAACCAAAAACCTATTAATAAATACGAACACATTCCCACAAGTTCCCAAAAAATATAAATTTGTATCAAATTAGAGCTAGTAACTAATCCCAGCATGGAAGTATTGGAAAAACTAATATAAGCAAAAAATCTCAAATATCCTTGATCGTGGGACATATAATTGTCACTATAAATAAGAACCATAATTCCCACAGTAGTAATTAGTATTGACATAATAGAAGTAAGTGGATCGATCAAGTATCCGAATTCTAAGGAAAAATCATTATTGATGGTCCAAGACCATAGATATTGATAAATAAAACTTCCATTTATTTGCTGAATAGACAAATTGGCCGAAAACGCCATAGTTATACTTAGCAGTAAAATGCTAAGAAAAGTCCACATACGACGAAGATTTTTTGTTGCTGTAGGAATAAGCAGAAGTCCAAATCCTATTGACATAGTAACCGGAAGTGGAATAAGGGGTATTATCAATGCATATTGATATGTATGTTCCATAAAAAACCATTTTTTTCTTAATTTTTTTTTTACTTTTTCTCAGATATTTTAAATATTCATTCAAATAAATGATATGACAAAATACCTAAGTAAAGGTTTTTTACTAGTATAAAATACTACTACAAAATACTAATACAAAATACTAAATTTTTAATCATTCTAGTACTATGCATATTCTGATGATTTATATTTATAACCGCATTATCATTATATAGTAAGGAAAATAAATTCTACCAAAAACAGTACTTAATTTGAATATGGGTGATAATATCCATCAATAATTGACTCAATAAGAGGGAACCTCCCTTATTCTAATTCTAATGTTCTAATGAATTTTTTTTTTTTAGTTTCATACTCTCTTTTTTTCTCCCTCCATAGGGGGGGAAACGTATATGTATTTGTATTTTTTATGTTATAACATATATTATATGCGGGATAAGTATGTATAATGATGAAAAAGAATAATCCATTTTGAACAATACATGTCTTTCACATACAACGAGAAAAATGAGTACTCCTTTTTGAATGGCGGTTCCAAAAAAACGTACTTCTATATCAAAAAAACGTATTCGTAAAAATATTTGGAAGAAGAAGGGATATTTAAATGCAGTAAAAGCTCTTTCTTTAGCTAAATCTATTTCCACAGGGCATTCAAAGAGTTTTTTTGTGCAACAAACAAGCAATAAAGTCTTGGAATAATTTGACATACCATGAAGAACTGAAACTTTTTCATTAAAAATGAATGATTCACATTAACTATGTCTATCAATTCCCCTTTCCAACTAGAAATGGGAATTGATAGACATTGAAACTCTTTTTTTATATATCTAGCCAAAAACCTAATTGAATTTATTCAATATGGTATCATAAATTATGGACACAAGGAAGAGTATTAATACTTGATGATACGAAGGTATCGAAATGAGACTAAGGTATGAAAATCATTAGAAAAATTCCTTGGATTTAGTGATTAAATTTTATATATATATATATAAAATATATAAAACCTATTTTTTTTTTACACAATCAATCTTTTTGTTTTGTTTGGATCTATGGAATAATAAAAAAAAAAAGACAAAAAGAAAATAATTTTGAATTTTATATCTCGATTGAGAACAACACTATTGATTTCCAGCTGTTTTGGGATAGTTTCTAGTATGTGAAAGTTTATTGTTAAAACTGAACCCTACGTTGCTAAGGTTATTATGAAAAATTCACATATGAATTTCAATGAGGTTTATTCATCGATTCTAAAGTTTCCTAAACTATATTGAATCCTTGAATCTCGACAAGTCAACATGAATTGACTATTATTTATTAATATTTTTAGTAAGCCGCCATGGTGAAATCGGTAGACACGCTGCTCTTAGGAAGCAGTGCTAGAGCATCTCGGTTCGAGTCCGAGTGGCGGCATCCTCTAAAAGAGACATAATGGATCTTATAATGTATTTAATTCCCAATTAAAATTCTGTAATAGGGCTCCCTTCTTTTTATGATATTTGTGACTTTAGAACATATATTAACTCATATCTCTTTTTCGATCATTTTAATGGTGTTTACGATTCATTTGATGACCTTATTATTCCACGAAAACATAGGATTATGTGATTCGTCGGAAAAAGGGATGATAGCTACATTTTTCTCTATAACAGGCTTATTAGTTATTCGTTGGATTTATTCGGGGCATTTCCCATTAAGTAATTTATACGAGTCATTAATTTTCCTTTCGTGGAGTTTTTCCATTATTCATATTATTTCCAAGATTAAGATAGGGAACCGTAAAAATGATTTAAGCACAATAACGGCACCCAGTGCTATTTTTATGCAAGGTTTCGCCACATCAGGTCTTTTAACCGAAATGCATCAATCTGCAATATTAGTACCTGCTCTACAATCTCAATGGTTAATGATGCACGTAAGTATGATGTTATTGAGCTACGCAGCTCTTTTATGCGGATCATTGTTATCAGTCGCTCTTCTAGTTATTACATTTAGAAAAAGCATCGATATCTTTTGTAAGGGCAATTATTTATTAATAAAGTCCGTTTTATTTAGCGAGATCAAATACTTGAATGAAAAAGGAGGTGTTTTTAAAAACACTTCCTTTCTTTCATTTCGAAATTATTACAAATATCAATTGACTCGGCGTTTGGATTATTGGAGTTTTCGTACCATTAGTTTAGGGTTTACTTTTTTAACCATAGGCATTCTTTCTGGAGCAGTATGGGCTAATGATACATGGGGATCTTATTGGAATTGGGACCCCAAGGAAACTTGGGCATTTATTACTTGGACCATATTTGCGATTTATTCACATACTAGAACAAATAAGAATTTACAAGATATGAATTCGGCACTTGTGGCTTCTATAGGATTTCTTATAATTTGGATATGCTATTTTGGGATCAATCTATTAGGAATAGGTCTACATAGTTATGGTTCATTCACATTAACATAATTTCTAATTGAATAAACTACACGAAGAATACATAAGAAGATTGTCTCATACTCATATATAACGAAAGTTTGTGCGACTTTTTGATAACCGTTTGAGTCAAATGGTTATCAAAAAGTCGAGAGGCATCTCATTCCAATTTTAATTCATTTCATTTTTTTTTTGCATGGTATATCGAATGGTTTTAAAAATATGAAATTCAAAGAATTCTAAGACTTTCTGTTTGAGTAATGAAAACTATCTATAAAAATAATTAGATAGGATAGTTTGTACCTTATCAACTGATAACAAGAGAGCGAAATCAGGATAAATACCAATCCCTATTACGGGTAGAAAGATACAGATAGAAATAAAGAGTTCTCGTGGTCCAGAATCGAAAAAATTCGAATTTTGAACATCGAATAGCTTGTATCCATAGAACATCTGACGTAACATAGATAAAAGATAAATAGGAGTTAATATCATTCCCATTGCTATTACAAAAGTAATTAGCACTTTTGGCATTAAAAGATATTTTGAGCTGGTAATTATTCCAAAAAATACTACTAATTCCGCAACAAAACCACTCATTCCTGGCAATGCAAGAGAAGCCATCGAGAAGCTGCTGAACATGGTAAATATTTTTGGCATTTGTATAGATATCCCCCCTATTTGGTCGAGATAAACAAGACGTATTCTATCACAACTCGTTCCCGCCAAGAAAAAAAGTGCAGCACCAATAAATCCATGAGAAAGTATTTGTAAAATGGCTCCATTTAGTCCCATGCCGGTTATAGAACCAATTCCTATAATTGTGAAACCCATGTGAGATACGGAGGAATAGGCTATTCTCTTTTTAAAATTGCGTTGACCGAAAGAAGTTGAAGCTGCATATATTATTTGCGTTGTTCCCACTATCACAAACCAGGGAGAAAATATAGAATGAGCGTGGGGAAATAATTCCATATTGACCCGGATCAATCCATAGGCTCCCATTTTTAATAAGATTCCAGCTAGAAGCATACATGTACTGTAATGTGCCTCGCCATGGGTATCTGGTAACCATGTATGTAGGGGTATAATTGGCAATTTGACAGCATAAACAATAAGGAAACCAAAATAGAATAGTATTTCCAATGCTACAGGATATGATTGATTAGCTAATCTTTCAAAATCTAATGTCGGCTCATTGGAACCATATAAACCCATACCTAGAACTCCTATTAAGAGAAAAATAGAACCTCCCGCAGTGTACAAAATAAACTTTGTAGCCGAATACAGACGTTTCTTTCCCCCCCACATGGATAAAAGTAAGTAAACGGGAATTAATTCTAATTCCCACATAATGAAAAAAAGTAAAAGGTCTCTAGAAGAAAATAATCCTATTTGACCGCTGTACATTGCTAACATCAGGAAATAGAACAATCGTGAATTTCGAGTAACCGGCCAAGCCGCTAAAGTAGCTAAAGTGGTGATAAATCCTGTCAGTAAAATGGGTCCTACGGAAAGTCCATCGATTCCCAATCTCCAGTGAAAATTTAAAATATTTATCCATTGAAAATCTTCTTCCAGTTGGATTAATGGATCGTCCAATTGAAAACGGTAACAGAATGCATAAGTCGTTAGAAGGAGCTCTAATAAGCATATACATAGAGTATACCACCGAAACACCTTATTCCCCTTATGAGGGAGAAAAAAAATGGAAGAACCCGCGAATATCGGCAAAACAACAAGTATTGTTAACCAAGGAAAATAACTCGTGATAAAGACAAGATACGCTTTGACCAGAAAAGCCCGTGCTCGGAAAAATAATATATTATTTATATAGTACGGGCTTTTGTCGGTAAAGAGGAATCAAATGATTCGAGTGGAGTTTTGTGTAACGTATCAATCAATAAGATAGACCCATGCTTCGAGTTGTTTCATGCCATAAATAAACACGGACACTTAAAAAATCTGTTGGGCAAGCGGACTCACATCTCTTACAACCCACACAATCCTCGGTTCTTGGCGCAGAAGCAATTTGCTTAGCCTTACATCCGTCCCAAGGTATCATTTCCAGTACATCTGTGGGACAGGCTCGTACACATTGAGTACACCCTATACATGTATCATAAATTTTTACTGAATGTGACATTGAAACTATAAATTCCCGTTTTTAACATAAAAAATTTCGATCTGGTATGGCAAAATAAGTAGTAAATAAATTATATATTTATATTGTAGACACCAGACGAATCAGTGATTTATATCCACTTTTTTTTTCAATATATTTTATTTCTAAATCCGTTTATGAGAAAGTGCCAAGAGACTTTGATTCCCGTTTCAACAATCAAAGTAATACGAATCGCATATACGAATTCAAATAGGTAAATAATACAATATTTAATATTAATGGAATTCCAATAAATAACTATATGTCTTTATTTATATAATGAATGATTACGACTAATTATTCAACAAATTCGATTGATTGATATGAGTTGATTTTATGTTATGATGGATCGACGAAACAATAGCTAGCCCAATAGCCGCTTCCGCCGCTGCAATAGCTATGACAAAGATTGAGAAAATGTCTCCTTTTAATTGGCGACTATCAAATAAATCAGAAAATGTTACGAGATTTATATTAACCGAATTTAGTATAAGTTCAAGACACATAAGTGCTCTAACCATGTTTCGACTTGTGATTAATCCATAGATACCAATAGAAAATAAATGGATACTAAAAAAAAGTACATGCTCGAACATCATCAACTAACTCCTCATCAATCTCGATTCATTTAAATATAAACAATAATTTGACTGATTCGATTGACTAGAATGGAACAATTAAAGAAAAAAGAAAGGTATTGGCAATAGATTTAACTAAAAATTGGATTCTTTTTTTATTTGATTCAAAATTTCGAATTCTTAGACCTTTTTAAAATTATAAGTATTTATTATTGACGAGCCATAGTAATTGCACCTATTAAAGAAACTAAAAGAATTATAGAAATGAGTTCAAACGGAAGATAAAAATCCGTTGATAAATGAATCCCAATTTGTTGAACGTTAATTATTAGGTCCTGCTCTAGAATCTGGTTTGATTTTGTAGTCCAAAGAATTCCGTACCATGATGTATCTAGGATAGTAGTAATTAGTGAAAAAAGAATACTTATACAAACCAATAAAGTGATCCCATCTCCGACGGTCCAAAGACGAGAATCATTGGAATATTCTGAACCATTCATGAACATTACAGCAAATATGATTAATACATTTATGGCTCCCACATAAATAAGGAGTTGTGCAGCAGCTACAAAATAGGAATTTGATGGAATATATAATAAGGATATACAAACAAGAACCAATCCCAACGAAAAGGCAGAATAAATTGGATGGGTAAATAATACTACTCCCAGACCCCCTAGTATAAGAACTGATCCCAGAAATACTACAAGAATATCATGTGTTGGTCCAGATAAATCCATTATGTATAAAATAAGAGATAAATAAGTCTAACGATTTCATGATCTTACTAAATAGCCCATTAGGAAGGAAAAAGGGGTTACACCCTTTTTCTTGTATATGATACGTTCCTAATGTAGTATAGATTAATATAGATATAGATAAAGTTATTGGACCAATCCTACTTTTTTTATCCTAGAAAGAAAAGAGTAGTTTAAATTTTTAATTTCGAAATCATCACGAAAAATATATTATAAGTTTTAATCAAAGAGTGATTCTTCACAAATAATAGTCATTATTTCTAGTTACTTAATTTATAATTTATAGTTACTGACGAACAAAAAAAAAGTATCTTTTCTATCAAATTAGAAAAACAAGACCTTACTAATTGGTAATCGTTCTTGAATCGAGGGATTTATCTTTGTATATTTTTATTTGAGTTGAATTTCTAACGGTTTGAATTGTGTAATCTCCAATTACTGATATTGGTAGCCGACCTAAAGCAATTTGATTATAATTCAATTCGTGACGATCGTAAGTAGAAAGTTCATATTCTTCAGTCATTGATAAACAATTTGTTGGACAATATTCGACACAGTTACCACAAAATATACAGACACCGAAATCAATACTATAATTAAGCAATTGTTTCTTTTTTATATCTTTTTCAAATCTCCAATCAACAACGGGTAGATCTATGGGGCATACACGAACGCAGACTTCGCAAGCAATACATTTATCAAATTCAAAATGTATTCGACCGCGGAAACGTTCTGAGATGATCGATTTTTCATAAGGATATTGAATAGTTATAGGTAAACGATTTGTGTGGGATAAGGTAATTATGAAACTTTGACCAATGTACCTTGCGGCTCGTATTGTTTGTTGACCATAATTCAAGAACCCAGTCACCATAGGAAACATATTGTAGATATCGATGAATATATTTTTTTCTCTTGTTTAAGGGAGGTTATGGGTATAGAATATCATTATTGTATTCTGTTATTTATAGTGAAACAAGTTGGAAAGAAGTTGTCAATAATAGATTACCCAGAGAAATAGGTAAAAGAAATTTCCATCCAAGATTTAACAACTGGTCCATTCTCATCCTAGGTAAGGTCCATCTTGTTGCGATAGAGATGAACAGAAACAAATAAGCTTTCGCTAATGTAATAAAGATACCGATTGTTATTCCAAAGACTCCATTTATTCCGAAAGGTTCAGGAATAGATATGTACGGAATAAACAAATTCCACCCCCCTAAATAAAGAACTGTTACAAATAAGGAAGAAACTAATAGATTTAGGTAAGAAGCAACGTAAAATAACCCATATTTGATACCCGAATATTCGGTTTGATAACCTGCTACTAATTCCTCCTCTGCTTCTGGTAAATCAAAAGGTAATCTTTCACATTCTGCTAGAGAAGAAATTAGAAAAACAATAAAACCTATAGGTTGCCGCCACAGATTCCACCCCTCAAAACCATATTTTGACTGTGCCTCAACTATATCGACTGTACTTGAACTGTTAGATAATCATAGTTGATAAGAACATCACTGTTTCCATCACTATTTCAAAACCGTACATGAGATTTTCACCTCATACGGCTCCTCTATGGCCGAAAATAAATGTAAGGACCCGTTTGATATTATTGGTATCCTTTCCTTTTCTTGGGGGGAGGATACAATAAAAAAACATTGGAAAGTCCCACAAATTAGACCAACGCAATTCTGTTTGCTAGAATAATAAAAGGGGCGCTTCCGAATTGATCTCATCCCTTATAATTAATCTTAGTTTGGTAATAGTTTTATCCTTCAATAAAATACTCATTATATCACTCAATAGATAGAAAGAATTAGGCACTAGTTCATGAATCATCAATAAGAAGAATGGAATGACACATGTATTTATATTATATATTATATGTAAAAAAAAAAAGAAAAGGATCTTTTTTTCCCGTTCTATTATTGTATATTGTATTCCCTTTTTTTTGCTCCTGTTCTTCTTTCTCTTTCTCAGAAGAGAGTACTCTTTACTCTTACGAAAAAATAAATAAATAAAATAAAGGATTAATTCGTTCTTGATAGTCATTTCTTTATTCAGTGAATAGGAGCATACTCTAGATCAAAATCGTGGGGAAGTACTGCTTGATCGTTTCTACCAACTTAAAGCCCCTATTATGATTCGTTTATGTAGAAATACCTCTTTTTTGATACCTGACATTATTTCCATTACTAATCCTTTGTGTACCTTGGTGTTCCTAACGGTTCACTGATTTTTGATTGATCCCTCGCTGCGTAAACTCCATAACGCGGATCTTTTGCACCCGCTTCAAGATATGATAACTCATCAAAGAATTAAAATCTCGGGATAAACAGTTTTCACTGCTTATGTTTAGTTTTACTTTATTCTTGTATATAAGGAATGAGATTTTCTCTTTTTACTACAAATTTCTAAGTTGTTTTTTTTCACTCATATAACTATCTAGTTTAACTCATCCATCTGAATGGAATGAAATGATGAAAAAAAAAGAAGATATTTATTCAATACATTACATTTACCTTCCTTTATTTAATTTCTAGGAAGGGTCAAATGTTCCAACGACTCACACGTAGAGATATGGATAATACACATAGAGTTAATGGTATTTCATAACTAATAGATTGAGCAGCAGCTCGTAGACCACCCGAAAAGGAATATTTATTATTTGATCCATATCCTGATATAAGAAGACCAATAGGAGCAATACTGGAAATGGATATCCATAAAGAAACGCCTATACGGAGATCGGCTAAAACAAGTCGATACCCAAAAGGAATTACTAAATAACTTAGTAGGATTGATATGACCGCTATAAATGGTCCGACACTAAACAAATGAATATCTCCCCTAGATGGTAGTAGGTCCTCTTTAAAGAGTAGTTTAGTCCCGTCTGCTAGAGCTTGAAGAATCCCCAACGGGCCCGCATATTCAGGCCCAACACGTTGTTGGATCGCTGCGGATATTTCTCTTTCTAACCATACAATTACCAGTACCCCTATTGTGATTCCCAATATAAGGGTCAAAACGGGGACAAACAGCCAGATAAGTCCATAGATTTCTTTTAAGGATTCCAATTTATAAAAGGAATTGATAGCTTGTACTTCTTCTGTGCCAATTATCATTTCAACGATCAACTTCTCCCATAATGATATCTATACTACCTAATATCGTCATGATATCGGCCAATTTCATTCTTTTAATTAGTTGAGGAAGAATTTGCAAATTGATGAAACCGGGTGGACGAATTTTCCATCTCCAAGGGAAAACACTATTATCTCCTATCAAATAAACCCCTAATTCTCCCTTCGGGGCTTCTACTCTTACATAAAGCTCTTGTTTCGACAATTCAAAATTAGGTGAAGGTTTTTTACTAATAAATCTATATTCAAAATCATTCCATTCGGAATTTTTTGTTCTAGCAAAGCGCCGAACTTCTAAATTTTCATAAGGTCCTCCTGGAATTCCTTCTAGAGCCTGTTGAATAATTTTTACGGATTCCCTCATTTCGCCAATTCGCACTAAATAACGAGCTAATGAATCTCCCTCTTTTTGCCACTGAACTTCCCAATCAAATTCATTGTAGCATTCATAATGATCAATTTTGCGAAGATCCCATTGGATCCCAGAAGCTCGTAACATTGGTCCGGATAAACCCCAATTTATTGCTTCTTCTCCGCAAATAATGCCCACTCCTTCAACTCGTTCCAAAAAAATGGGATTCCGCGTAATAAGTTTTTGATACTCAACAACTCCAGTTAAAAAATAATCGCAGAAATCCAAACATTTATCTATCCAGCCATGAGGTAGATCGGCAGCTACTCCTCCGATACGGAAATAATTATGCATCATTCGCATACCTGTGGCAGCTTCGAATAGATCATATAGCAATTCCCTCTCTCTGAAAATATAGAAAAAGGGAGTCTGCGCACCGATATCCGCCATAAAAGGTCCAAGCCATAACAAATGAGAAGCTATACGGCTTAGCTCCAGCATAATTACTCTGATATAGCTGGCCCTTTGAGGTACTTGAACATTTCCCAGTTGTTCTGGTGCATTTACCGTTATTGCTTCTGTGAACATAGTAGCTAAATAATCCCAACGTGTTACATAAGGCAGATATTGTATAATTGTTCGGTTTTCTGCTATTTTCTCCATCCCTCTATGTAAATAGCCCAATATAGGTTCACAGTCAATAACATCTTCACCGTCGAGAGTAACAATTAGTCGAAGAACACCATGCATTGATGGGTGGTGAGGACCCATATTGACTATCATGAGATCCTTTCTTGTGGCGGGTACAGTCATATCTTTTATTCCCTAATTAATTATTCCATGAATTTTTCAATTGAGGTTTCTAAAAAAATATATAATAACAACTAAGAAAAAATTCAAACAAATATGAAAATTAACGAGTTTTTAGTTCACGAATATCCAAATTACTAATTAATTTCTTATAACGTATTCCACTTTTCTTTGACAAATAAGCCAGCAAGCGTTGACGTTTTCCCAGAATTCTTCGTAGACCCCTTTGGGATAAAAAGTCTTTTTTGTGAAATTCTAAATGCGAAGTAAGTCTCCGTATCTTATTAGTGAAATTGAATACTTGAAATTCAACAGACCCTTTGTTTTCCTCTTTTTCTTCTTGTGGAATAACCGAGATTAATGAATTTTTGACCATAAAAAAATTCTTCAACATCCATTTTTTTTTTTACTGATCAGGAATAATAATAATTATATTATAATAATGCTAGTCATTTTAATCGGGTATACGCAAAAACTCAGATTTATTCATATATTTTTTATCCTATCAAAATCAAATTTTATGTTTGAAAGAAAATTCGATTTTCATATAAGGATAAGGAGATATAATACATTTAATGTATGAAAGAGAATTATTTCTTTGTACCTAAGAACATTCTCTCACTTTACTATTCCTAGCGCCAATCAAATAAAATTGATATGCTATTAAATCCATATAATGTATATATATGTACCAAAATTAACCCAAGGTACATTTTTTGGTATCTATCGAGTACATTATGCAATATACAGGCAATATATCATTAACTAACTCTGAATTGTGGATACATATGTATCCTTGACATACTGAAACGACTTCCATTATTGGTATCAAACCAATATCGATTCATACAAGCTAAATCTTCTAATCGATAATCGGGCCAAAGAAGCAATTTGAGTTTAAGAAATTTATTTGTATCTGTATTACGATGTTTGTCCTTATTCAAAAATTCTTCACAGTTTCTTATCTTGTTTTCGTTGAAAAATATTGGATTTATATCCACAGCATTCCAATTCCAGGAATTGAAACAAATTAGAATTCTCAATTCTCTACGACGTCTAGGAGATAGAATATTTTCTGGAACAAGCAAATTATAATAATTTTTTTCTACATTCACAAGCATATTGCTATGTCGTGCAATGGATCTGTCGAAATTCCTCTTATCAACATTTCTTTTTTTTATGCATTTTCTATTAGTTTCGATTTGGTCTTTTCTCTTATCAAACAATGAAATACTTGTGGTTTGATAGATAATAAATTGTCCATCCCTTTTTAGAAATAAAGGAATTGGTTCGATAATCAATATTCCTGATTGTATCAATTCTTTAATAGCTAGATCCTTCTGAATTAACATTATATCCGGGCGTATCTCTCCTCTTTGAATAGAAGATATAGCAATTTCCTTCATATTTTTCATTCTAAGCAGTAGAAAAGACGCCTTGATATTATCGATCATTATTTCATTCGAGGAGTTATCCCATCTTAATTGAAAAAGGAAAATTTTATTCAGGAATAATTCTAGTTCTTCTTCCTTTTCCTTCCTGCTCTTGAATTTTATTTGATTTCGACCTTTTTTCATTTTAAGGTCTGATTTCAGGGAATCTTTTTCAACATCTCCTTTTTTCTTTTGTTTTCGTAGACCTGGTCCACGCTTTCGTTGGCTCCTTTTTTTTTTTTCTTGGTTGGAATTTTTGAATTCAAGATATTCTTTTTGATTGGATGCTATATGACGATTCTTTTTTTTATTTACGTTGATTTTTTTCTTTGGATTTTTAATACTATTTTCATTTCTATTCAAATCTAAAAGAAGTAATTTAATTGGTATAATCCATGGGTTAATCTTATATGTATCAAAAAGTAGCACAAATTTTGGGAAAAATAAAGATTCTAATTCTAGATTTGATATGTTATCATTATGATAGAATCTATCTTGATTCATCCCTATCCAATCAAAAAAGTTTTTTTTTTTTTTTGATACCTTGATTTGTTGATGAATTGAAATATCCCTTTTTTCGGCTTTTTTATATTTATCCATTTCCGTATTTTTAGTAATCTTGGCACCAAGATGCGTATTGGTCCAAGTATCAATATCGATATTCTTTCTAATAAAAAAATGGAAAATTCTACAATTAAAATATTTTCTATCCATATTTTTATTCGTATCAATAATATATCTTTCTTCTAGATAATTACTAATAGCTGTATTTACCAATAAATAAAATGGGTCAAGTTTCAATAGATTGAAACTATATGGAATTTCTTGGTTACCGTTTACTTCCAATTTTGATCCATAAATATATGAGTCCTTGTCCTTTTTATCCCTATAATTCATATATTTATATGAAAAAAGATCATATCTGTAGTTTTTTTTTAATTTTTCTTTTTTTTTTTTCCATAAATCCACTTCCTTCGTGTAATGGTTAATTTTTTCTTTTTTATATGAATCCAATTTAATTGAGTCTTTATTTTGAATCAGACAACGTTGATTTACTATATTTCTCCATTTTTTCGGTTCTAACTGAGACCATTTAGTCTGGGATAAATTGTATTGATAATGACCCTTTAACCAGTTTTTCCATTCATTCATTCTAGACTTTTTTATTTTCTTATGCCTTGATTTGTAATCAAATATTCCTCGTTTTATACAAAAATCCTTTATCTTATACCTAAGAAAATGTTGGGTGCTGCGATCTTGAAGTACAGATCTCAAGTGATACTTGTTAAGTAATTTGATTTGTGATATTTTGTAAAATACATATGTTTGTGACAAAGAAGATAAATCACAATGACTAGTTAAATTATTATCGATACTATTAGTATTCAAAAACGAATTTTTTATAGTCGAAAAAAAGTGCATTGTGTTTTGATTTGTTTCATCAATTCCTTCTTTTTTTTTTTCATTGTTGTTAATGGATTTATTGATAATTTTTTTTTTTGATTCAAAAAAAAGTTGTGCATTGATCCTGGGAATGGTAATTGCACATAAAAAAATATCTATGTATATTTTTTCAATGAAAGATTTGATAAAATAATATGATTTACGTATTAATCGGATATTGTTTCTTTTGAATAGCTGCCAAATATATTTCTTAGATTCCGAAGTTAGAACTCTTTTTTTATTGTCTTTTTTGTTTCGTTCTATTTGATTCTTGATTGTTATGATCCTATCAGAAAGATCTTTCATTTTTTTTTCTATAAGCGCAGAATTTATCCAATTCGTGGATAGAATTTGAATGGTCGATTCATCATTAATTTGATTATGGATTTTTGAATTTTTTATATTTTCATTTGGGTCATATATTTTAACTTTACTCAACTCAAATAAAAAAATGGGATTTCTTTTTTCAAATTCTTTTATTATTCGTTTTATAACTAGAACTATTTTGATGTTCCATCCTGTTTTTTTTTTTTTTACGTTTACGTTTCTAATTGTTCTTTTGAATTCTTTATAAATGAGTTGAAAAAACGAAGATCGTTTTCGGGGAGAACCGAATGGGCGTTCCGCTTCCGTTCCCCATATTGTTAAAAAAAAAAAATTGTCCTTTTTTACTTTTTTTTTCATTGAATCTCTATGATGAGACTGTACCTTAGATCTTCTCCAAGATTTCAGACAGAAAGGAAATATAATTTTTATCTGAATCCCGTCTGTTAACCAACCCTTTGGAAATTCTGTTTCTGATAATTGAACACCGTTATAGGTACATTTAACGTGCATTTCTCTATTCCATTCCTTCAAATCTTCGTACCACTCAGGCAATTGGGATAATAATATAAGGCCAACATTTTTAGCTATTATTAACGAAGGCAATACAATGTATTTTCTAATAAAAGAGTGAGTTAATAATATCGAACTTCTTATTGGTTGACCAAATAGAATAGTATCCCAAGTTTCGGATATTGTTATCTCATCATTTTCTTCTTCTTTTTTTTTTTTTGCCCCTTCCCCCTCAAAAAAGGGGATTTTTAATTCCGATTCTCTACCAAACCAATTCCTAAAAATGATATTTTTGATTTCAGAAATATTTAAAATAGAGAAAATCAATGTTTTGTCTGTTCGATCCAAAAAAAGGGGAGAGTGTACATTTGCTTGAAAAATTTCCAAAATAACTGTTTTGCGTCTTTCAGCGCGCATGGATCCTTTTATTATATCCCGACGAAAATCTGATTCTTGAGCGTAACGTACCAAAGCCACTTCTTCTTCTTTATCAATAGTACTATTATTAGTACTAGTATCGAAATTACTATTCCGATTGTTATTATTATAAATTACCACGCGTTTGGATTTTCTTGAACGCATCTCAAAATTTTCCGTCGATTCTTCCTTAATTTCTTCTTCCTGCTCATAAAAATTATCGTTCAATAATTTATATGACCATCGAGAAAGCCTTTTACTTATTTCTTCTAGTCTAATGGATTTCTTTTTAATTGTTCTTTTATCATTTGGATCAGTTCTAATTACCTCAAATAAAAATTTAAAGGGTTTTGCTTTATTTTCTGAATCCATTTTTTTTTGTTCTGACAATAAATAATTTTTTTTTTTTAAATTAAAACTAGGCTCGGACTCAAAATAAAATCCCCCAATTGGGGGTAAAGAATTAGTTTTAGTACTAGAATTAAATAGTGATTCCCTATCAAACGTTTGATGTTCCATTTTTCGGAAGTCGGTAGAAAGTATACCATAAATTTTATTTATCCAAAATATTTCTACGGAATCCCCTGTAGAAGTGATTAAATCACTTATGTTTGCACTTGAATATAATTTTTTTATTGTTATGCGAAATGGTCCGTTCAAAAAAGGATCGTACGTTTTGGACAGACATTCTTGCTCATTTTTATCATTATAAAATCTGGTCCTTTTTTCGAACAT